TTATAAACAAAGATTGGCTTGAATTCATAATGAAAATAAAAAATATAATATACAAATTTCATACTAAAAAGAAAAACTTAGCTTTGGCATTGAGCTACTTTTCCATAAGGCCCCCCTTATAGTATCATCGCCGCTATAACGTTTCACAACTGAGTTCGAGATGGATCAGAGTGGTTCCATTATGCTAAAAACACCAAAGCATATAGATTGTAATAATTGCTCTAAAATTAAATCAAACCCTCGGTCTGTTAGTACGTCTCAGCTGAATATATTACTATACTTACACTTAACGCCTATATAACGGCTAGTCTTGCCGTGACCTTAACCGTTTAAAACGGTGAGAGTACTCATCTTAAGGTTGGCTTCCCACTTAGATGCTTTCAGCGGTTATCCTTGCCGCACTTGGCTACTCAGCGTTTACTGTTGGCACAATAACTGATACACCAGCGGTGCGTCTCTCCCGGTCCTCTCGTACTAAGGAGAAATCCTTTCAATACTCTAACGCCTACACCGGATATGGACCGAACTGTCTCACGACGTTCTGAACCCAGCTCGCGTACCGCTTTCATGGGCGAACAGCCCAACCCTTGGGACGTACTACCGCCCCAGGATGCGATGAGCCGACATCGAGGTGCCAAACCTCCCCGTCGATGTGAACTCTTGGGGGAGATCAGCCTGTTATCCCTAGAGTAACTTTTATCCGTTGAGCGACGGCCCTTCCACTCGGAACCGTCGGATCACTAAGGCCGACTTTCGTCTCTGCTCGACTTGTAGGTCTTGCAGTCAAGCTCCCTTATGCCTTTACACTCTACGACTGATTTCCGACCAGTCTGAGGGAACCTTTGCACGCCTCCGTTACTTTTTAGGAGGCGACCGCCCCAGTCAAACTGCCCACCAGAGACTGTTCTTTTACCGGATAACGGTCAAAAGTTAGAATTCTAGCTTTYCTAGAGTGGTATCTCACTGATGGCTCCAATACTTCCGCAAAAATATTATCATAGCCTCCCACCTATGCTGCGCAAGAAAAGCCCGAACCCAATCTCAAGCTACAGTAAAGCTTCATAGGGTCTTTCTGTCCAGGTGCAGGTAGTCCGCATCTTCACAGACATGTCTATTTCGCCGAGTCTCTCTCCGAGACAGTACCCAAATCGTTACGCCTTTCGTGCGGGTCGGAACTTACCCGACAAGGAATTTCGCTACCTTAGGACCGTTATAGTTACGGCCGCCGTTCACCGGGGCTTCAGTCACTAGCTTCGTTATACAACTAACCAATTTCTTTAACCTTCCGGCACTGGGCAGGCGTCAGCCCCCATACATTGTCTTACGACTTCGCGGAGACCTGTGTTTTTGGTAAACAGTCGCTTGGGCCTGGTTATTGCAACCCTTATGCAAGGGTACCCCTTCTTCCGAAGTTACGGGGCTATTTTGCCGAGTTCCTTAGAGAGAGTTATCTCGCGCCCCTTAGTATACTCTACTTACCTACCTGTGTCGGTTTTGGTACAGGTATTTATTATTTAAGATATGCCGAGCTTTTCTAGGAAGTATGACATTAGCTACTTTAATACCTTAGTATCTTGTACTCACGCCTTAGCTCAAAGTGTTTTCACCACTTATCATCACCTTTAACGCTTAAACCGGTAACCAACATCCGGCTAGCCTAGCCTTCTCCGTCCCTCGATATCAATAATAAATAGTACAGGAATATTAACCTGTTATCCATCAACTACGCCTTTCGACCTCGCTTTAGGACCTGACTAACCCTCCGTGGACGAGCCTTCCAGAGGAATCCTTAGGTTTTCGGGGCATTGGATTCCCACCAATGTTTTCGCTACTCAAGCCGACATTCTCACTTCTGCTTTGTCCACATCCACTTTCGTTAATGCTTCAACCTAAGCAGAACGCTCCCCTACCGATGTTATTTACATCCCACAGATTCGGCAAGTTGCTTAGTCCCGTTYATTTTCGGCGCAGGATCACTTGACCAGTGAGCTATTACGCACTCTTTAAAGGATTGCTGCTTCTAAGCAAACCTCCTGGTTGTCTATGCATTCCCACCTCCTTTACCACTTAGCAACTATTTAGGGGCCTTAACTGGTGGTCTGGGCTGTTTCCCTTTTGACAATGAAGCTTATCCCCCACTGTCTCACTGGTTGATTCATCACTTAGTATTCAGAGTTTGCATCGATTTGGTACCGCTCTCGCAGCCCGCACCGAAACAGTGCTTTACCCCTAAGATTAATTTCAACCGCTGCGCCTCAACGCATTTCGGGGAGAACCAGCTAGCTCCGAATTCGATTGGTATTTCACCGCTAGCCACAGCTCATCCGTTGATTTTTCAACATCAGTCGGTTCGGACCTCCACTTAGTGTTACCTAAGTTTCACCCTGGCCATGGCTAGATCATCCGGGTTCGGGTCTGTAAATAGTGACTAACGCTCTATTCAAGCTCGCTTTCACTATGGCTCCAGCATTCTCTGCTTTAACCTGCCACTATCTACAAG